TCTTTTATTGCCGGTTCTATTCGGGATAGCGACAGCCCCGGGCGTGCTCTATCAAAAGAAAATTCCCATTCAATGCATGAAATGAAGTAGGATCATTTTATGATAATTCCTTATTGACAATATATCTAAATAATAGATATCTGTGTAACAATTTATGTTCTGGGGTTTACATAAACTCATATGTTTTGTTATAATTGAAATTGAGAAATATTTTTTGATTAAAAAATCAATACTGATTCGTTCTGGCTCAATTTGTATTTTGTCATTAGGAAAACACAATTTGAAATTCAAATTCCAGAATCGTTCATGAATTCGAAGTAAGGGGTCAATAGTCAATGGTTCTAATTTCTCGTCTGAAAAATACCCATTTGATTTCTCAATAGAAAAACGAGAGAATGTTTTTAGCATTGTGTATTTTCAGATACTATACAATCAATCATAAGGGATGGATCAAATCCAATCAAAAGGGGTCTTTCTTTTATTTTAGGAAATAAAGGATTAAGGAAAACAGAAGTCAAAATGCAAGTACAATAAAAATTCAGTAATCCGGGAAAAATTGCATCTATTCTATTTTGTATCATTTTGGCGGCATGGCCGAGTGGTAAGGCGGGGGACTGCAAATCCTTTTTCCCCAGTTCAAATCCGGGTGTCGCCTGAATCACCAAAAAAATCGAAATCATAATCGATTTATTGGATTGGTTTCTCAATAGTGTTTGGTAGAACCCCTTTTTGACTCTGCGACATTAATTCCACTATTATTAGTGAGGAGTAATGAAAAAATTCCTTCGTATTTATAGAGATAGGGGACATAATGCACATGGATATAGTAAGTCTCGCTTGGGCTGCTTTAATGGTAGTCTTTACATTTTCCCTTTCACTCGTAGTGTGGGGAAGAAGTGGACTTTAGAAGTACTACTAATTGAGTTCAGGAATCAAACCGTATCGATTGTTTTATAGATCATTCTTTTGAACTATTTAAAATCAAATCTTTTCTTTGAATTTGGAATCCCATTGGATTCCAATGGAGTAATCTATGATAGGAATCATACTTTTTCAATCAAAGAGATATTTCATCGATTCCCATCTTTGTACTTCGAAAAGAAAGGGATTCAGATGATTGGAAATTTATTCCAACCTAAAATTCTTCCGAAATTTTCTATTTCAATCAATGGGAATGGGCTCTTACTATCTTTATAGATGGATACTAAGGAAGACCGGACCTTTTTTCTTTTTTTTTTATTTCCCTTTTACTCTTCAAAAAAGAAGTCGTTTTGTTAAGCGTATACGCACTTTCTATGAGAAATGATATAGAGATAGTGGTTGTTTAAGGAGAGACTGGGCAATAATAAAATCTTGCCTCGGGCGAGTTACATATCGGGCATTTACCCTTTGGTTTCTATTTTTAGAAAGGCGGTTTATGCTTTATCGACTTATTTCATATCACGGTTCTGACGTTAAAAATAGGCGAGTTTTCCCCTTCCTTATTAGTAAAAGGAAAGGAATTAGAATCCTACAGATAAGAATTATTTCAGATTGATCGGAACAAATAACAAATAGATGTAGGAAATTGGGTCTTATGTCAATTCCATACAATATATGGAATATATAGATATGGAATTAATATACACATATATGAAGAGAATATTGTAGATTGATATATAGAAACTTAAACCTTTATCTTTATTCTAGATTACAACTTTATAGACTAAGAGATAGATAGTATAAAAATTCATTTTTATACTATCTATCTCTTATAAAATTGCCGACTATAATTATAGTGCGCTCATTTCATTTAAGTTAAGACGTGAAATTGGAATCCCTTTCATTTGACTTTGTCCATTTTTGATAAGAACTTGGAAGGAAAGTTTTATTCAAATGAATTTTCAAATTCAATTGAATTAATCATTTTGACTGACTGTTTTTACGTAAATGATAAGTAGAAAAGCGGTAGGAACTAGAATGAATAGTGCAGTAGCAATAAATGCAAGAATATTGACTTCCATAATCTCATCGGTTTTTTACTTCGCAATAACTCGGGATTTAATCCCCTAGAGATGATAAATCTTTTGTCTATCGTCTGTAAATTCAATGAATGAATTACCTCTTGATGATCTTGAACCGGATCACTATCATGAATAACAATATCTGATCTATCAAATCAACCCGTTGTCAAGACTTGAATAGTATAACATAGGAAGTTCTTTTATCCATACCGAATTCCAATTTTGATTCCTGACTCAATTACTCAAAAATTTTATTTATCATCCGTTTCCTTGTTTTTTCTATAACCCACCTTGCGTCTTCCTTGGACAATCTTCTGATGAAGGATCATCAGATTGCCTTTCCACTTCAATTAATTACATAGTTCCAAACCTAACAAACAATAAAAGCGAAATGGAAAAATAGGAAAGCAAAAAGAAATCAAGACTTCTTTTTGCTTTGGGAATGAAAGTATATCCCTCGACACTCTTTACTGGTTCATAGAAAGGGAAAAATGCAT